TCAACAGTTACACCTACCTGTTCGACACTATACTTTGATTCTGCCCTTCTAAAAGGAACATCGGCTCTCACAATTCCGTCTCCGTCTACCAAAACTACTGGAAATGTTTCAAAAAAAGTAGGCATACGACGTACAAAAAGCTCATGCCCTTCTTTATCTCTAAAGATGGGGTGTCCTAACCATCCAACAGCTATTCCATCCCCGTTATCCATTGAGCCTGCTCTGAATAATCCCCCTTTCGCCGGATTATTACCGATGTAATCATAAAAAGCTAATTTTTCGGGAATTTTAGACCAAGCTTCCGACAAACTCAGATTTTCGGCTAGCCCGGCACCAACCCTTCGATATATTTCTTGCTGGAAGTATCCCTGATCCCACTGATAACGAGTGGGACCAAATAATTCGATCGGGGTAGTTGCTGAACCATACCACATAGTTCCAGCAACAACGAAAGCTGCAAAAAAGACAGCAGCGATACTACTGGAAAGGACCGTTTCAATATTGCCCATACGTAATCCTTTGTATAGACGTTGGGGCGGGCGGACACTAAGATGGAATAGACCCGCTAATATGCCCAATGTCCCCGCTGCAATATGATGAGAGGCTATTCCTCCCGGAACAAAAGGATCAAAACCTTCCGCGCCCCACGCTGGATTTACAGATTGTACTTTTCCGGTTAGGCCATAAGGATCGGACACCCATATTCCAGGACCATACAAGCCTGTTACATGAAATGCGCCAAACCCAAAGCAAGCCACCCCTGAGAGAAATAAATGAATTCCAAAGATCTTGGGCAAATCCAAAGAGGGTTTTCCCGTACGTTCATCACAGAATATTTCTAGGTCCCAATACACCCAATGCCAGATAGCTGCTAAGAAGCACAAGCCAGAAAACACAATATGTGCCCCGGCCACACCTTCGTAACTCCAAATACCCGGATTCGTTATAGTTCCTCCTGTGATACTCCAACCACCCCATGAATTGTTTATTCCTAAACGAGTCATGAAAGGGATAACGAACATACCTTGTCTCCACATTGGATCAAGAACGGGGTCAGAGGGATCAAAAACTGCTAATTCGTATAAAGCCATCGAACCGGCCCAACCAGAAACTAGAGCTGTATGCATTATATGGACAGAAAGCAACCGACCGGGATCATTCAATACGACGGTATGAACACGATACCAAGGTAAACCCATGGAAATACCCCTTTATCAAAGAAAAAATAGACACTATGTAACTTTATCGCATTGGAAAAGACTATGCTATGGACCTCACCTTTTCAGTGGATTATCCCGAAGCAAGGGTTAATATTTATTCCGTTCCGTTGGTAATAATTGAACAATTCTGTTCGTAGGAACAAAGAGAAGCAGATCTATTCTATACCCAATAAGTACCAATACGCAATGGGGGCTGGTCCCATTTTTTGTGAGCGAATGCATAGATACTTGTTCATCATTCAAACGATCCATTCGTAAGAATTTTTCTTTCTTCATTCTGTCTTCCTCCATGAACCTTCGAATCTATGGATAAAATACGATAAACGGCAATATTATGAAGACAATAAACCCGTTGTTACGTTTCCACATCAAAGTGAAGTATAGTACTTAACCTCTTTTTCTTTAATTTAATGCCCATTGGTGTTCCAAAAGTACCTTTTCGGAGTCCTGGAGAGGAAGATGCAGTTTGGGTTGACGTATAGTGCGACTTGTCAGACATATTGGGTCATATGGGATTTCCCCGTTCTCTCCCCCGATGGAGATATCCTCTCTTTCGCCCAAGAAAGATTGATTGAACCATCAATAATTCGGAGCGTGAAGTGCAATTAGATCAATTTATTGGGGGATCCATATTATCAATTAGAAGAATTTATGGTTGGCTTGGACCAATAAAATGAAGTATACAGGCTCCGTTCAGAAAATACCAAATTGGTAATCTATGTATGATTACCACTCGTATCATAAATGATTCCTTTATACCATATGAGTGATCTCATACTGCCAATCAATGGAGTAATATGATGAATACATCATATATTGGGCGGAAGACATGAAACGAATTGAAAAAAAAAAAAAAGAAGTTGTAGCAAAAAGAAGTGGTACTGAGATTATTTGTCCTATATGTGCAAATAGAATTCGGGCAGATCTTTACCCGGAGTAGAGCATAAACCTAAAAGAATTGAAGAGGCCCATTCAGGAACAAGAAAATTACATCGTGATTTGGATCTCGATGAAACAATACATCAATGAGAGGTTAGTTCGATAAGTTCAGTGAATTCTAGGGAAGCAAGTCAAGTCAAAACTCATGTTTCTTGAAAAATGGAAGAAAAAGCCCCTTCGTTAGGAAAAACCCTGCTACGAAAAGAGAAAAGGGCTGGAATCGACACATTGATTCTTTTTTTGTTTCGCAATTTTTATTTTTTGAACCGTATGCATCCAAAGGTGCGTGTACGGTTCCTAAAGGATACAATTTTGTCCTAATCAACCGACTTTATCGAGAAAGATTACTTTTTTTAGGCCAAGAGGTTGATAGCGAGATCTCGAATCAACTTGTTGGTCTCATGGTATATCTCAGCATAGAGGATGATACCAGGGATCTTTATTTGTTTATAAACTCTCCCGGCGGATGGGTAATACCAGGAATATCTATTTATGATACTATGCAATTTGTGCCACCAGATGTGCATACAATATGCATGGGATTAGCCGCTTCAATGGGATCTTTCATCCTGGTCGGAGGAGAAATTACCAAACGTCTAGCATTCCCTCACGCTTGGCGCCAATGAGTTTTTTATTTGAGAGAAAAAGAAGACTATGCCTTCGCCATATGGAATATAAATAATAAGTAATAATAGCATGGCACTTCGAGTTCGATATGAGCAAACCATTCTCGTTTTTTCATAACATGAGATTATGTATCGAGATAGTAGTATGAAACAAAGGTTATTTCCGATTTGATCTTATGTATCGGGGTTCCATTTCAGCGTCACAAACCTTTTTGCTTCCACACCAGAAGTCTCTTTCCGATATTTATGTTATGAAAGAGTATGAAAAAAAAAAAGATTCTTTTTTCCTTATTTGATCGGATCAAAAAGAAACTTTGGGATTGCTGAATCTCAGACGAGATAAATATATAAAGCAACGGAACCATCATAGTATTTTTTGACTCCTACGAAAGGAAGGATGGTAAATGGATCATTCAACGATCTGGGTCTGATGGATTCTATTTGTCTCTTTCTTCGATGGAAGGGAAAAAGAAATTCCATTGCAGAGCCGTATGCAATGCACAAAAGATGCCTGTACGGTTGTGCAATTCTATCTTTTTCTTCTTGTTTGTTATTCTTTATCCGCCCGATCATGCGAGATAGAGGAATTGTTTATTATGTTATATCATCAGGGTTATGATCCACCAACCTGCTAGTTCTTTTTATGAGGCACCCACAGGAGAATTTATCCTGGAAGCGGAAGAACTACTGAAACTCCGCGAAACCCTCACAAGGGTTTATGTACAAAGAACGGGCAATCCTTTATGGGTTGTATCCGAAGACATGGAAAGAGATGTTTTTATGTCAGCAGCAGAAGCCCAAGCTCATGGCATTGTTGATCTTGTAGCGGTCGAAAATACCGGGGATTTCGCATAAATCCGTGATTCCATTTCGAATCATAATTCGAATGAACCGTGATTTGATCTTTTATCTTCTTACCCGGGTAAAATAAAATAGTAAATGGAAGTAATTCATAATCATCCGGTTAGGATCGATCTAAACCAGCCCATTCTGTATACGATTCAGCATGCCAACTATTAAACAACTTATTAGAAACACAAGACAGCCAATCAGAAATGTCACGAAATCCCCAGCTCTTCGAGGATGTCCTCAGCGTCGAGGAACATGTACTAGGGTGTATGTGCGACTCGTTCAGATCATGAGTTAGAACAAATGAGACGATTTTTCCAGTCTCAATGACCAGTACCAATGAATGGGATAGAATGGAAATTCACTATCTAAAAATAAAGATCTATCATATACCTCTATTGTGTATGGAATTTATGGTTTCCATTGGTGCAAATCCAATCACCTCGATTTGAGATGAAAAGCAATTCTCCATTGGTAGCAAATGGTTATCCATTAAGCGGGGGAAATGATATTTAAGAAGCAGAAAGATTATGCTCCTACTCTTGCAAGAACGGACTAACAGGGTCAGCTACCTAGCCAACCTTCATAATTAAATGCCGTCACTGTATGAATAGATCTCATTGTGAAAAGACCTATTACTGGATAATTCATGGGTAGAGCCAAAGGGTGTGAACTGTACAAGTTACCAATAACATTGATTAAATGAGGGAAGGGGCTCCGGTGTATAGAGAGGGCCTCACCGTTTAAGAAGTAACCATAGAAACGATGGAAGCCACTATTTATTTATTTATCCATTTACATTTACTACCTATTTATTTTATACCTATTTTATACCAAATATCGGTAAAATTTCTTATTTTGAGGTGAAATAAATGCCTGGAAGAAATAAAAAATCGTGGTTGGGAAGGTCATAGTAGCAAAAGCCATTGGAATTTGTATTTTATACATCGGAAGAATCCGTTTTGTTATTAATAAACCAGGAGAGGGGAAAAGAATGACTGAAAGAAAAGAAATCGATTAGTTATTCATCAAAGTTTAATTTGATTCAATGACCAGAGTTAGACGAGGATATATAGCTCGGAGACGTCGAACAAAAATTCGTTTATTTGCATCAACCTTTCGAGGGGCCCATTCAAGACTTACTCGAACTACTACTCAACAGAAAATGAGAGCTTTGGTGTCCACTCATCGGGATAGAGGCAGGCGAAAGAGAGATTTTCGTCGTTTGTGGATCACTCGGATAAATGCAGTAACTCGTGAGAATAGGGTATCCTATAGTTATAGTCGATTAATACATGATCTGTACAAGAGGCAGTTGCTTCTTAATCGTAAAATACCTGCACAAATAGCTATATCAAATAGGAATTGTCTTTACATGATTTCCAATGAGATCATCAAATAAGGAGATTGGAAGGAATTCACCGGAATGATTTAAACGGAGTTCCCCGGAGAATGACCTCCGGGAAGGTAGAGTAGAAATTAATATGATAAGATAAGTAGTAGGAATGAACGAACACGTTTCAAAAAAAAACAGATTTCTTCTTCTCCCATTCTTTTTTTTATTCTATTACGACGCAACAATCAAATCTCTCGGCTTTTTCGAACAAAACATCAATCAATCTGATTTTGAATTCCAATTAGAGTTGTTTTGATTCAATTGAGGAGTAGGCCTATTTATTTCTGGTTCTAGGACCAGTAGTTCTAGGGATCGACTCGGTTTTCTCAAATTGTTTCTCATTATTAAGAAAAGGTAACGAAGATAAAATACGAGCTTGTTTTATAGCAATAGTAATTAATCGTTGTTGTTTCAAGGTCAATCTATTCACTCGTCTAGATAATATTTTTCCCTGTTCACTAATAAATTGACTAATTAAACTCATGTTTCTATAATCAATTCGATCCCCCGATCCAATTGGGGGCAAACGCCTACGAAAAGATCGCTTGGATTTACGAAAGAGTCGCTTGGATTTATCCATGGTTTATTCCTTATCTCTAAAATCCCATTTCTTCATTCATTTCGGATCCGACCGAAATAGGACTTGATTTGTTTATATATATATATAATTTCTTCCTGTTCCTTGGAAGGATGGTACACGTGTTCCGTTCGATCTATTTCTTTATCTCCCCATGAATCGTATGCTTGTAACAATAAGGACAGAATTTTCTCAATTCCAATCGACTAGGTGTATTGTGTCGATTCTTTTGAGTAATATATCTGGAAGTGCCTCGCGATTCTTTATTGAAATCATTTCGGACACAACTGGTACATTGCAAAATAACTATTCCTCTGACATCTTTACCCTTGGCCATGAACCTCCTTTGGATTCACTCAATTCTTCTATTTTCGATCCGAACCGAAGAAGAAGAAAGGAACGAAAAATAAATAGAAAATAGGTTGCTAACTCGAAATCCAATTATGAAAGATTTCGTTGCAATCAATAAAGTAATAAAATCATAAGTAATACAATTATTTCTAACTATTCATTATTCCTAATCCCAGCATTTCATTTACTATCTTATATGATCTCGAACAGCCTGCCCTAGACCCCCATTTCTATTTCTGTTCTACCTCTATTAATTCTATCCTGAACCCGAGTTTGACTGAGGTTCAATCCACTTTTATTCTTTCTCTTTCCTTCCTATCCTAAAGAACTGAAAAAAAAGGGGGGGGGGGTTGGTCACAGAGAATTTCTCTAATCTTCTTCATTCATCCATTCCCATATCGATAACTAGAATGAAAAAAAGGGGAATACCAACGCATCTGGGAATAAACGATTGATCTCTATCAATAGACCTGCTAAAGACCCAAACCATAGAGTAGTTAGCACAGGTGCCACGGAGAGATATGTTTTTATATCTCGCATTGAAAATCCTCCTTCTTTATTGGAATACATATATGATCAGATGCATATGTAGTTAAAGATCACTTGTATTTGTATGCGGAATCCCTAACTAAAATGGATATGTACAATGATCCGGTAGATGAGATCCACTTGTACCTAAAACAGAAAAAGATGACCCCCTCTTCCTGAGCATTACCGATAAATATGAATTCTTTTATACGTTAGGTTTCATATGTATATAATTCTTTTATTATATGAGACCAAAAAGAAGAAATGGCAAGAGAAATTGTATATAGATAGAGGAAATAACGATGTGGAAAACAAGACAGGGATTCTCTACAATGACACTGTACAACAATTAAAAGGGATGTAGCGCAGTTTGGTAGCGCGTTTGTTTTGGGTACAAAATGTCACGGGTTCAAATCCTGTCATCCCTACCTATTATTTTTCCTATGGCCAGTAACGAGGGGTCAATTGAGATCGATGAAAATTGGACATAATCTTTTATTTTATGATACTATATGCAATGCATGCAAAATGTATTGGGGGTACAAAAAGAATCCTTAGAAAGCGCTCTTAGTTCAGTTCGGTAGAACGTGGGTCTCCAAAACCCGATGTCGTAGGTTCAAATCCTACAGAGCGTGATTCTGTTCTTGTAATGTCGAATCACAATAAAACAACTTCACTAACTTGAACTGCAACCTGAATTTGACCCCCTGCAGATTAAGGAGGAGGTCAATAAAAAAAAAGATGTTACTCAATCAAAGGTCCAACTGATCACCGCGTCTGTATTGTAAATATGCAGTTACGAATAATCCAGCCAAAGTAATAGGAATTAGACCTAAGACGATTCCAAATAGAAAAACTTCAATCATTTCAATTTATTTGAAAGAGGAGAAAAAGAGAGGTAATATCTATCCCTAAATATTAATCCCAATCTCTCATGAATCTCAATGACCAAGAATTGGAAATTGGCGCGGAAGGAACTATAGAATACCTGGAATCTCACAGAAATATTCATTT